AAATGCTAAATCTTTTCTACGGAATTGTTATTTTAATTTGAATTAAGGATTCCGCGTACAAATACAAGTCTTCCTTAATCCTTAACTGCAACTATCTATGTATCTGATCATATATGTATTACCCTTATGTATTACAATACAATAAAGAAGGAGGATTTTCAATGCGAGATCTAAAAACATATTTATCTGTGGCACCGGTACTAAGTACTATATGGTTCGGATCTTTAGCAGGTCTATTGATAGAGATCAATCGTTTATTCCCAGATGCGCTGACATTTCCTTTTTTTTCATTCTAGTTATTGACGTGGGAGGGGTTGAATAAGATTAGAGATACAATTCAATATCCGAAACTACATCTCACTCCCTCTTTTTCTCTTTTTTCCCTTTTTCGAATTCCAAGAAGGGATGAAAGAGAAAGAATAAAAGTCGATTCAATCGCAACTCAAATAGGGTTAAGGTTTGAATCAAATTAATAGAGTGAAAAAAGGAAATGCCAGTCTAGGGCAAGAGTATCATACAAGATCCTTAACTAAATCTAATACAATTAGATTCGAAATATGGTTAATTGTATTACTTATTAATTACTATCTATTGATTGCAGCGAAATCTTTCATAATTGGGTTTCGTTCTAATTTTTTATTTTTTATCTAAAGAAAAAAATATAGAAACAGAAGAGTGAAATGAATCAAAAATCCAAAGGAGTTTCATGGCCAAGAGTAAAGATGTACGAGTAACGATTATTTTGGAATGTATCAGTTGTGTTCGAAACAGTGTTAATAAAGACTCAAGGGGTATTTCCAGATATATTACACAAAAGAATCGGCACAAGACACCTAGTCGATTGGAATTGAAAAAATTCTGCCCCTTTTGTTCCAAACATACGACTCATGGGGAGATAAAAAAATAAACGGAACAGTAAAAATGACATATATAAATATAGATTCTAATCTAAATAAACCCATATATAAACAAACCAAATTCTATTTTTTCATTCTAATTCATTTTTAATCCGACCAAAATAGGATTTCGGGAAAAGGAATAAACAAACCATGGATAAATCCAAGCGACCCTTTCTTAAATCGAAGCGATCTTTTCGTAGGCGTTTGCCCCCGATCCAATCGGGGGATCGAATTGATTATAGAAACATGAGTTTAATTAGTCGATTTATTAGTGAACAAGGAAAAATATTGTCAAGACGTGTAAATAAATTGACCTTGAAACAACAACGATTAATTACTATTGCTATAAAACAAGCTCGTATTTTATCTTTGTTACCTTTTCTTAATAACGAGAAACAGTTTGAAAGAACTGAGTCGACTGCTCAAACAATAGGTCTTAGAACCAGAAATAAATAGGCTTAGCTTCCTTTTCAATCGAATCAAAATTCCAATTCGAACTCAAAATAGGTTGGTGTTTTGTTCGAAAAATACGATAATCCAGATTTGATTCTTGTGTCATAATCAAAAAAGCATCGGGGAAGAAGAAATCATTTTTGATTGAATTCCTTTGTTCATTTTGACAACTTTATCTTAATCTTATTTTATACTCTACTTTCCCGGAGTTGATTCTCCGGGGAATTCCATTCAAATTATTCCAATGGATCCAAGATTTCATTGGAAATCATATAAAGACAATTCCTATTTAATATAGCTATTTGTGCAAGTATTTTACGATTTAGAAGCAATTGACTTTTGTACAGATCATTTATAAGTCTACTATAACTACAGGATACTCCTTTCTCTCGAATTACTGCATTTATCCGAGTAATCCACAAACGACGAAAATCTCTCTTTTTCCTATCTCGATCGCGATGAGCCGAAATTAACGCTCGTATTTTCTGTTGAGTAATAGTTCGAGTAAGTCTTGAATGAGCCCCCCGAAAACTTGATGCAAATAAACGAATTTTTGTTCTACGTCTCCGAGCTATATATCCTCGTCTAATTCTAGTCATTGAATAAATGAAATTTTGATGAATAACTAATTGAGTTGCTGTCTGTCAGTTATTCTTTTTCCCCTTACTGATTTATTTATAACAAAACGGATTCTTCGAATATATAAAATAAAAATTCCAATGACTTTTGCTACTATAACCTTCCCAACCACAACTTTTTTTTTATTTCGAAGTCAACTGTCTAAAAATAAGAAATTGATTGATATCTAGTATCAATAACATAGTCAAATAGATATATCGAGTAAATATAAAAAGAATAGAGTGGTTCCATCGTTTCTATGGTTACTTCTTAAACGGTGAGGTCCTCTCTATACACCGGAGCCCCTTCCTTCATTTAATGAATCTCATTTTTTTGGTAACTTGTACAGTTCACACCGTTGTGTGGCTCTACCCATGAATTATCCAGTAATAGGTCTTTCACAATGAGATCTACCTATACAGTAACGGTATTTAATTCGGAAGGTTAGCTAGGTAGCTGATCCTGTTAGGCCGTTCGTGGAAGTATAAAATTTATTCTTCTTAAATAGGATTTCCCCGCTTAATGAATAACCATTTGTTACCAATGGGGAATTGTTTCTCAGCTTATTGGATTTCCACCAACGGAAACCATAAATTTCATACACAATAGGGGGTTTTAGCCAGTGAATGGAAAAATCCCATTTTATTCTATTTATTGGTACTGATCATTCATATGGATTGCTACTGGTTGTTATTGGTTCCTTTCTTTTGCGTGATCTGAACGAGTCGCACATACACCCTAGTACATGTTCCTCGGCGCTGAGGACATCCCCTAAGAGCGGGGGATTTCGTAACATTTCGGATTGGCTGTCTTGTGTTTCTAATAAGTTGTTTAATAGTTGGCATGCTGAATCGTATACAGACTGAGCTGGTTTAGATCGCTCCTAACCGGATGCTTATGAATTCCTTCTATTTAATAGAATATTAAAGCGGGTAAGACAATAAATAAAATCTCAATCAAATCGCGGATTTATGTGAAATCCTTGATATTTTCATTCAACTGCTACAAGATCCACAATTCCGTGAGCTTGGGCTTCTGTTGCTGACATAAAAACATCCCGTTCCATGTCTTCGGATACAAGCCAAAAAGATTTACCTGTTCTTTGGACATAAACCATTGTGATGGTTTCGCGCAGGTTCAGTAGTTCTTCCGCTTCCAGGATAAATTCTCCCGTTTGGGACTCATAAAAAGAACTCGCAGGTTGATGGATCATTACCCTGGTGATATAACATACAAAAAGATTTCGCAGAATGGGATAAAGAGAAAGAGACTAACAAGAAAAAAAAGAACCGTACAGGCATCTTTTGCGTATTGCATACGGCTCACGACTGGAATTTCCTATCGAAGATAAAATAGGATTTATCATACCCAGATCGAAAAAAAGATCCAATTACCATCCTTCTTTTTGGAGGAGTTCAAAATACTATGATGGTTCCGTTGCTTTATATATTTATTCCGTCTGTGATTCAGCAATCCCAAAGTTTCTTTTTGATCCGATCAAATAAAATACGGAAAACTTTTTCATAACATAAATATAAATATTATTCAGAGCTTTTCGGTGTGAAAAAAAAAGTTTGTGACACTGAGATTCCGCTAGATCAAATCGGAAATACTTAGTATTTCATACTACTCTTTCGATACATAATTTAATGTTTTGAGAAAAAAAATTTATCATATCGAATTCGAAGTGCCATGCTATTATTACTCAAGATTCTTATTTCATATGGCGAAGGCATAGACTTCTTTTTCTCTCAAATAAAAAACTCATTGGCGCCAAGCGTGAGGGAATGCTAGACGTTTGGTAATTTCTCCCCCGACCAGGACAAAGGATCCCATTGAAGCGGCTAATCCCATACATATTGTATGCACATCTGGTGGCACAAATTGCATGGTATCATAAACAGCTATTCCGGGTATTACCCATCCACCGGGAGAGTTTATAAATACATAAAGCTCTCTGTTACGATCCTCTATAGTGAGATATACCATAAGACCAATAAGTTGATTCGAGAGCTCATTATCAACCTCTTGGCCTAAAAAAAGTAATCTTTCTCGATAAAGTCGGTTGATTAGGATAAAATTGCATCCCTTAGGAACCGTACATGCACCTTTTAATGCATACGGGTCAAAAGAATCGTGAAAAAAAGACTCAATGTATAGATTCCGGCTCCTTTTCTTTTTTAAAAAGCAAAATCTTTCTAACGAAGGAGCTTTTTCTTCTATTTTTTATTGTAAGAAAGAAAAGTTTGTAACCCTTTCACTAGAATTTCACTCTAATATAGAAAATATAAAAAAATTCATTAAACTCGGTGAATTCACTTCTCAATTGATGTATTCTTTCATCGAGATCCACTCTCAATCACGATGTCATTTTCTTGTTCCTGAATGGGCCTCTTGAATTCTTTTAGGTTTATGCTCTACTCCAGGGAAAGATAGGTCCGATTGTGATTTGCACATATAGGACAAATGTACCTACTACCACTTCTTTTTGCTACAAATTCTTGTTCAATCAATTTCATGTCTTCGGCCAAATTTTCGACGCATTCATCCTCAATTGATTAACAGGGATCATTCCTATTTTTAGTATAGGAAAAAGGAAAATTTCGAATGAGGTATCAATAACGTATTCAAATATATAATAGGGTAATACCAAATTTAGAATTGGAAATAGAAGCAGCAATCGTTGGTATATTACTAAGTTGGTTTTTTCTAAACGGAGCCTGGATAATTTGATTGGTCCAACCAAGTCAACCATAAATTATTCTAATTGATAATAGTAATTTGTATTCCCCTAAAATAGATCTAATTTCACTTCACGCTCCAATTTTTGGATAATCTTTCTTGGGCGAATCAGAGGATATCTCGATCGGGGGAGATAATGGGAAAATCCCATATGACCCAATATATCTGACAAGTCGCACTATATGTCAACCCAAGATGCATCTTCCTCTCCAGGATTTCGAAAAGGTACTTTTGGAACACCAATAGGCATTAAATGAAAAAAAATGAAGTACTCTATTTTACTTTGATGTGGAAACGTAATAGTGGGTTTAGTTTATTGTCCTCATAATATTGGTCTTTAGCATATCATATTGTATCTATAGATTGTAGAAGTTCTTTGATAAAGGAAGTCAGAATGACTAAAGACAAATTATTCTAAATATACCCGTCGAATGATGAACAAGTAGGAATCCATTTGCTCATACAAAATAGGTTCAACCACCCATTGCGTATTGATACTTATCGGGTATAGAATAGATCTGCTTCTCTTTGTTCCTATAAATAGAATTGTTCCATTATTACCAATAGAATAGAACAAATAGTAATCCTTACTTCACGATAATTCACTGAAAGGGGAGGTCCCTAGCATCATTTTTCCAATGCAATAAAGTTACATAGTGTCTATTTTTCATAAAGGGGTATTTCCATGGGTTTGCCTTGGTATCGTGTTCATACCGTCGTATTGAATGATCCTGGTCGGTTGCTTTCTGTCCATATAATGCATACGGCTCTGGTTGCTGGTTGGGCCGGTTCAATGGCGTTATATGAATTAGCCGTTTTTGATCCTTCTGACCCCGTTCTTGATCCAATGTGGAGACAAGGTATGTTTGTTATACCCTTCATGACTCGTTTAGGAATAACTAATTCATGGGGTGGTTGGAGTATTACCGGAGGAACTGTACCGAATCCGGGTATTTGGAGTTACGAAGGAGTGGCCGGGGCACATATTCTGTTTTCGGGGTTGTGCTTCTTGGCAGCTATTTGGCATTGGGTATATTGGGATCTAGAAATATTTTCTGATGAACGTACAGGAAAACCTTCTTTGGATTTGCCCAAGATCTTTGGAATTCATTTATTTCTTTCAGGGGTGGCGTGCTTTGGTTTTGGCGTATTTCATGTAACAGGTTTGTATGGTCCTGGAATATGGGTGTCTGATCCTTATGGATTAACTGGCAAAGTACAATCTGTAAACCCAGCATGGGGCGTGGAAGGTTTTGATCCTTTTGTTCCGGGAGGAATAGCCTCTCATCATATTGCAGCAGGCACTTTGGGCATATTAGCGGGCCTATTCCATCTTAGTGTTCGTCCGCCCCAACGTCTATACAAAGGATTACGTATGGGTAATATAGAAACTGTCCTTTCCAGTAGTATCGCTGCTGTCTTTTTTGCTGCTTTTGTTGTTGCGGGAACTATGTGGTATGGTTCTGCAACTACCCCAATCGAATTATTTGGTCCTACTCGTTATCAATGGGATCAGGGCTACTTCCAGCAAGAAATATATCGAAGAGTCAGTGCTGGGCTAGCTGAAAATCAAAGTTTAACAGAAGCTTGGTCTAAAATTCCTGAAAAATTAGCTTTTTATGATTACATCGGCAATAATCCGGCAAAAGGGGGATTATTCAGAGCAGGCTCAATGGACAGTGGGGATGGAATAGCTGTTGGATGGTTAGGACACCCCATTTTTAGAGATAAAGAAGGACGTGAACTTTTTGTCCGTCGTATGCCTACCTTTTTTGAAACATTTCCAGTTGTTTTGGTAGATGGAGACGGAATTGTTAGAGCGGACGTTCCTTTTAGAAGGGCAGAATCGAAGTATAGTGTTGAACAAGTAGGTGTAACTGTTGAGTTCTATGGCGGCGAACTTAACGGAGTCAGTTACAGCGATCCCGCTACTGTGAAAAAATATGCTAGACGTGCTCAATTGGGTGAAATTTTTGAACTAGATCGTGCTACTTTGAAATCTGATGGTGTTTTTCGTAGCAGTCCAAGAGGTTGGTTTACTTTTGGACATGCGTCCTTTGCTCTGCTCTTCTTCTTCGGACACATTTGGCATGGTGCTAGAACCCTGTTTAGAGATGTCTTTGCGGGTATTGACCCAGATTTGGATTCGCAAGTCGAATTTGGAACATTTCAAAAACTAGGAGATCCGACTACAAGAAAACAAGCCGTATGATACAACATTGCTGGGATATCTTTTGCTTCTTTATTTCTTTTTTTACCTAAGGTATTAGAAAAATCCTAATTTGACTCACTGCCATTTCTTTGACTCTTGTTTTTTTATTTATGCGGGAGATGATTCAACATAAACAGGTATGAAAGTTATAATTGTAAACCACGATCGAACCTATGGAAGCATTGGTTTATACATTCCTCTTAGTCTCGACTCTCGGGATTATTTTTTTCGCTATCTTTTTTCGAGAACCGCCAAAAGTTCCAACTAAGAAATGATTTTTCATTATCTCAATTGAAGTAATGAGCCTCCCAAACTGTGGAGGCTCATTACTTCAATTAGTCTCCGTGTTCCTCGAATGGATCTCGTAGTTGTTGAGCGGGTTGCCCAAAAGCGGTATATAAGGCGTACCCAGTAAAACTTACAAGTAAACCAGATACAGAGATGGCGACTAGGGTTGCTGTTTCCATTATTATAGAATTTCAAGATCACAATGAATCTATGATAAGATTGTTTATTTACAACAGAATAGTATACAAAGTCAACAGATCTCAATTACTACAATAAGATTTATGGCTA